GTTAATGTAGCTTAAATAATAAAGCAAGGCACTGAAAATGCCTAGATGAGTGTATCAACTCCATAAACACATAGGTTTGGTCCCAGCCTTCCTATTAGCCCTTAATAGACTTACACATGCAAGCATCCGCACCCCAGTGAAAATGCCCTCCAAATTTACTCAGACTAAGAGGAGCTGGTATCAAGCACACATCTGTAGCTCACGACACCTTGCTTAGCCACACCCCCACGGGAAACAGCAGTGATAAAAATTAAGCCATGAACGAAAGTTTGACTAAGTCATATTAACTAGGGTTGGTAAATTTCGTGCCAGCCACCGCGGTCATACGATTAACCCAAGTTAATAAGCGTACGGCGTAAAGCGTGTTAAAGCACTATATCAAATAAAGTTAAATTTCAATTAAGCTGTAAAAAGCCATAATTGCAATAAAAATAAACAACGAAAGTAACTTTACAGCTGCTGAAACACGATAGCTAAGACCCAAACTGGGATTAGATACCCCACTATGCCTAGCCTTAAACACAAATAGTTATATAAACAAAACTATTCGCCAGAGTACTACCGGCAACAGCTTAAAACTCAAAGGACTTGGCGGTGCTTTATACCCTTCTAGAGGAGCCTGTTCTATAATCGATAAACCCCGATAAACCTCACCATTCCTTGCTAATTCAGTCTATATACCGCCATCTTCAGCAAACCCTAAAAAGGTACAAAAGTAAGCACAATCATAGCACATAAAGACGTTAGGTCAAGGTGTAACCTATGGAGTGGAAAGAAATGGGCTACATTTTCTAATATAAGAAAATCTAATACGAAAGTTATTATGAAATTAATAACCAAAGGAGGATTTAGCAGTAAACTAAGAATAGAGTGCTTAGTTGAACTAGGCCATGAAGCACGCACACACCGCCCGTCACCCTCCTCAAGTAGGCACAATATACTCAAACTTATTTACATATATTAATCATATGAGAGGAGACAAGTCGTAACAAGGTAAGCATACTGGAAAGTGTGCTTGGATAAATCAAGATATAGCTTAAACAAAGCACCTAGTTTACACCTAGAAGATTTCACACATCATGAATATCTTGAACCAATTCTAGCCCGCAAACCCATTCACACTAAATTATCAATACACTATAAAATAAAACATTCATTTAATAACAAAAGTATAGGAGATAGAAATTTTAACACGGCGCCATAGAGAAAGTACCGTAAGGGAATGATGAAAGAAAAAAATTAAAGTACAAAAAAGCAAAGATTACCCCTTGTACCTTTTGCATAATGAGTTAACTAGTAAAAACTTAACAAAATGAATTTCAGCTAAGTACCCCGAAACCAGACGAGCTACTTATGAACAATTTATCGAGAACCAACTCATCTATGTAGCAAAATAGTGAGAAGATTTGTAAGTAGAGGTGAAACGCCCAACGAGCCTGGTGATAGCTGGTTGTCCAGAAAATGAATATTAGTTCAGCTTTAAAAATACCAAAAATATGAACAAATTATAATGTATTTTTAAAAGTTAGTCTAAAAGGGTACAGCCTTTTAGAAATGGATACAACCTTAACTAGAGAGTAAAACTTAACATAAACCATAGTAGGCCTAAAAGCAGCCACCAATTAAGAAAGCGTTAAAGCTCAACAATAAAACAATATTAATTCCAATAATAAATAGTCAACTCCTAATCTAATACTGGACTAATCTATTAAAAATAGAAGCAATAATGTTAATATGAGTAACAAGAAGCAACTTCTCCCCGCATAAGTTTAAGTCAGTACCTGATAATACTCTGACTATTAACAGCAAAATAAGAATAACCTAACTATAAATAACTTATTAACTATACTGTTAATCCAACACAGGAATGCGCTTAAGGAAAGATTAAAAGAAGTAAAAGGAACTCGGCAAACACTAAACCCCGCCTGTTTACCAAAAACATCACCTCCAGCATAACCAGTATTGGAGGCACTGCCTGCCCAGTGACAACCGTTAAACGGCCGCGGTATCCTGACCGTGCAAAGGTAGCATAATCACTTGTTCTCTAAATAGGGACTTGTATGAATGGCCACACGAGGGTTTTACTGTCTCTTACTTCCAATCAGTGAAATTGACCTTCCCGTGAAGAGGCGGGAATATACTAATAAGACGAGAAGACCCTATGGAGCTTTAACTACTTGGCCCAAAGAAATAAACCTCATCGCTAAGGAAACAACAACACTCTTTATGGGCTAACAGCTTTGGTTGGGGTGACCTCGGAGAACAAGAAAACCTCCGAGCGATTTTAAAGACTAGACCTACAAGTCGAATCACACAATCGTTTATTGATCCAAAAAATTGATCAACGGAACAAGTTACCCTAGGGATAACAGCGCAATCCTATTCAAGAGTCCATATCGACAATAGGGTTTACGACCTCGATGTTGGATCAGGACATCCCGATGGTGCAACCGCTATCAAAGGTTCGTTTGTTCAACGATTAAAGTCCTACGTGATCTGAGTTCAGACCGGAGTAATCCAGGTCGGTTTCTATCTATTATGTATTTCTCCCAGTACGAAAGGACCAGAGAAATAAGGCCAACTTCAAACAAGCGCCTTAACCCAGTTAATGATATCATCTTAATTAACTCCACAAACAAAATTTGCCCTAGAAAAGGGCCTTGTTAAGGTGGCAGAGCCCGGTAATTGCGTAAAACTTAAAACTTTATAATCAGAGATTCAAATCCTCTCCTTAACAAAATGTTCATAGTTAATATTCTAATACTAATCATCCCCATTCTCCTAGCCGTAGCATTCCTCACACTAGTAGAACGAAAAGTCCTAGGATATATACAATTTCGTAAAGGCCCGAACGTTGTAGGCCCCTACGGCCTTCTCCAACCTATTGCAGATGCCATCAAACTTTTCATTAAAGAACCGCTACGACCCGCCACATCCTCAATCTCAATATTTATTTTAGCCCCCATTCTAGCCTTAAGTCTAGCCCTAACCATATGAATTCCCTTACCCATACCATATCCCCTCATTAATATAAACCTAGGAGTCCTATTTATGTTAGCAATATCAAGCCTAGCCGTATATTCCATTCTCTGATCAGGCTGAGCCTCTAATTCCAAATACGCACTAATCGGAGCTCTGCGGGCAGTAGCACAAACAATTTCATATGAAGTAACACTAGCAATTATCCTACTATCTGTTCTCCTAATAAACGGGTCTTTCACACTCTCTACCCTAATTATTACACAAGAACAAGTATGACTAATTTTCCCAGCATGACCCTTAGCAATAATATGATTTGTCTCAACGCTAGCAGAAACAAACCGAGCTCCTTTCGACCTCACCGAAGGCGAATCAGAACTAGTCTCCGGCTTTAACGTAGAATATGCGGCAGGACCATTTGCCCTGTTTTTCATAGCAGAATATGCAAATATTATTATAATAAATATTTTTACAACAATTTTATTCTTAGGAGCATTTCACAACCCAATCCTACCAGAACTTTACACAATCAATTTCACCATTAAATCCTTACTACTAACAATTTCCTTTTTATGAATCCGAGCATCCTATCCTCGATTTCGCTACGACCAACTTATACACCTACTATGAAAAAATTTTCTACCTTTAACACTAGCCCTATGCATATGACATGTGTCACTACCCATCCTTATATCAAGTATCCCTCCACAAACATAAGAAATATGTCTGACAAAAGAATTACTTTGATAGAGTAAATAATAGAGGTTTAAGCCCTCTTATTTCTAGAACTATAGGAATTGAACCTACTCCCAAGAATCCAAAACTCTTTGTGCTCCCAAATACACCAAATTCTAATAGTAAGGTCAGCTAATTAAGCTATCGGGCCCATACCCCGAAAATGTTGGTTTATACCCTTCCCATACTAATAAACCCAATCATCTTTATCCTTATCTTATCAACAATAATATTAGGTACTATTATTGTTATAATCAGCTCCCATTGACTACTTGTCTGAATTGGATTCGAAATAAACATGCTCGCCATCATCCCCATCATAATAAAGAAACACAACCCACGAGCCACAGAAGCATCAACCAAATATTTTTTAACCCAATCAACAGCCTCAATATTACTAATAATAGCCGTTATTATTAACCTAATATTCTCAGGCCAATGAACTGTAATAAAATTATTTAACCCAGTAGCATCAATACTCATAACAATGGCTCTCACCATAAAACTAGGAATAGCCCCATTCCACTTCTGAGTCCCAGAGGTAACACAAGGAATTCCCCTATCATCAGGCCTAATTCTACTCACATGACAAAAACTAGCACCCATATCCGTTCTCTATCAAATTTCCCCATCGATTAATCTAAATATAATTTTGACCATTTCTATTTTATCAATTATAATTGGAGGCTGAGGGGGACTAAACCAGACCCAACTACGAAAAATTATGGCATATTCATCAATTGCCCACATAGGTTGAATAACAGCGGTTCTACCATATAATCCCACAATAACACTACTAAACCTAATCATTTATATTATTATAACTTCTACCATGTTTTCACTATTTATGGCCAATTCAACTACTACAACACTATCACTATCACATACCTGAAATAAAATACCCGTAATGACTGTCCTAATTCTCATTACCCTCTTATCGATAGGAGGACTCCCCCCACTATCAGGATTTATACCAAAATGGATAATCATCCAAGAAATAACAAAAAACGATAATCTCATCCTACCCACTCTCATAGCAATTACAGCACTACTAAACCTATATTTTTACATACGACTTGCATACTCCACCGCACTAACAATATTCCCCTCTACAAATAACATAAAAATAAAATGACAATTTTCTATTACAAAACAAATACCCCTTCTACCTACAATAATTGTTCTATCTACTATATTATTACCACTTACACCAATTCTATCAATTTTAGAATAGGAGTTTAGGTTAACCTAGACCAAGAGCCTTCAAAGCCCTAAGCAAGTACAATATACTTAACTCCTGATAAGGATTGCAAGACCACATCTTACATCAATTGAATGCAAATCAACCACTTTAATTAAGCTAAATCCTCACTAGATTGGTGGGCTCTACCCCCACGAAACTTTAGTTAACAGCTAAACACCCTAATCAACTGGCTTCAATCTACTTCTCCCGCCGCGAAAAAAAAAAGGCGGGAGAAGCCCCGGCAGAGTTTGAAGCTGCTTCTTTGAATTTGCAATTCAACATGAAATTTCACCACGAGACTTGGTAAAAAGAGGAATATTTAACCTCTGTCTTTAGATTTACAGTCTAATGCTTCACTCAGCCATTCTACCTATGTTCATTAACCGCTGATTATTTTCAACCAACCATAAAGATATTGGTACCCTGTACTTATTGTTTGGTGCTTGAGCAGGCATAGTAGGTACAGCCCTAAGCCTATTAATTCGTGCTGAACTGGGTCAACCTGGTACCCTACTTGGAGATGACCAAATTTATAATGTAATCGTAACCGCACATGCATTCGTAATAATTTTCTTTATAGTTATACCAATTATAATTGGAGGATTTGGCAATTGACTGGTTCCCCTAATAATCGGTGCCCCAGACATGGCATTCCCCCGAATAAACAATATAAGCTTTTGACTCCTTCCCCCCTCTTTCTTATTGCTTCTAGCATCATCCATAGTTGAAGCTGGCGCAGGAACAGGCTGAACTGTATATCCCCCTCTAGCTGGTAATTTAGCTCACGCAGGGGCTTCAGTAGACCTGACTATTTTCTCTTTACACCTGGCAGGTGTCTCTTCAATTTTAGGGGCCATTAACTTTATTACAACAATTATCAATATAAAACCCCCTGCTATGTCACAATATCAAACTCCTCTATTTGTGTGATCCGTACTAATTACTGCTGTATTACTGCTTCTCTCTCTCCCTGTTCTAGCAGCCGGAATTACAATATTACTAACAGATCGAAATTTAAATACAACCTTCTTTGACCCAGCAGGAGGCGGAGACCCTATTTTATACCAGCACTTATTCTGATTTTTTGGTCACCCTGAAGTATATATCCTTATTTTACCCGGCTTTGGTATAATTTCCCATATCGTAACATATTACTCAGGAAAAAAAGAACCATTCGGGTACATAGGAATGGTCTGAGCTATAATATCAATTGGATTCCTAGGATTTATCGTATGAGCCCATCATATATTTACAGTTGGGATAGATGTTGATACACGAGCCTATTTTACATCAGCTACTATAATTATTGCCATCCCAACTGGAGTAAAAGTCTTTAGTTGATTAGCAACACTTCATGGAGGTAATATTAAATGATCACCTGCCATAATATGAGCTTTAGGCTTTATTTTCCTCTTTACAGTTGGAGGTTTAACCGGAATTGTTCTTGCCAATTCTTCTCTCGACATTGTCCTTCATGACACATACTATGTAGTTGCACATTTCCACTATGTACTGTCAATAGGAGCCGTGTTTGCTATTATAGGAGGGTTTGTTCACTGATTTCCACTATTCTCAGGATATACACTCAACGATACGTGAGCCAAAATTCACTTTGTAATTATATTTGTAGGCGTAAATATAACTTTCTTTCCACAACATTTCCTAGGACTGTCCGGTATACCACGACGTTATTCTGATTATCCGGACGCGTACACAATATGAAATACCATCTCATCTATAGGCTCATTCATTTCTTTAACAGCAGTAATATTAATAATTTTTATTATCTGAGAAGCGTTCGCATCCAAACGAGAAGTCTCAATTGTAGAACTAACAACAACAAATTTAGAATGATTAAATGGATGCCCTCCGCCATACCATACATTTGAAGAACCTACATACGTAAACTTAAAATAAGAAAGGAAGGAATCGAACCCCCCCATAGCTGGTTTCAAGCCAACATCATAACCACTATGTCTTTCTCAATTTATGAGGTGTTAGTAAAATATTATATAACTTTGTCAGGGTTAAGTTACAGGTGAAAAACCCGTACACCTCATATGGCTTATCCCATACAGCTAGGCTTCCAAGATGCAACATCACCTATTATAGAAGAACTACTACATTTTCATGACCACACATTAATAATTGTTTTCCTAATTAGCTCGCTAGTACTCTATATTATTTCACTAATGTTAACGACAAAACTAACACATACTAGTACAATAGACGCCCAAGAGGTAGAGACAATCTGAACAATTCTGCCAGCTATTATCCTAATCTTAATTGCTCTTCCATCTTTACGAATCTTATATATGATAGACGAAATTAATAACCCATCTCTCACAGTAAAAACTATAGGACATCAATGATATTGAAGTTATGAGTACACAGATTATGAAGACCTAAGCTTTGACTCCTATATAATTCCAACATCAGAATTAAAACCAGGAGAACTACGACTACTAGAGGTAGATAACCGAGTTGTTCTACCAATAGAAATAACGATCCGAGTATTAGTCTCCTCTGAAGACGTACTGCACTCTTGAGCCGTACCCTCCCTAGGACTAAAAACGGACGCAATCCCAGGCCGCCTAAACCAAACAACTCTTATATCAACTCGACCGGGCCTATATTACGGACAATGCTCTGAAATTTGCGGATCAAATCACAGCTTCATACCTATCGTTATTGAACTAGTTCCTTTAAATTATTTCGAAAAATGATCTGCATCAATACTATAAAATCATTAAGAAGCTAAAATAGCACTAGCCTTTTAAGCTAGAGACTGAGAGCACAATACTCTCCTTAATGAAATGCCACAACTAGACACATCCACATGACTTACAATAATTATATCAATATTCCTAACTCTCTTCATTATTTTTCAACTAAAAATTTCAAAACACAATTTCCATTTTAATCCGGAACTGACATTAACCAAAACACAAAAAGAAGATACCCCTTGAAAAACAAAATGAACGAAAATTTATTTGCCTCTTTCATTACCCCAATAATTCTAGGCCTCCCACTCGCCACTCTCATCGTTATATTCCCTAGCCTACTATTTCCAACATCAAATCGTCTAGTAAATAATCGCTTTATTTCTCTCCAACAATGAATACTTCAACTTGTATCAAAGCAAATAATAGGAATTCACAATGCCAAAGGGCAAACATGAGCATTAATGCTCATATCTTTAATTCTATTCATTGGATCTACAAATCTCCTGGGCCTATTACCCCACTCATTTACACCAACCACACAATTGTCAATAAATTTAGGCATAGCCATTCCCCTGTGAGCAGGGGCTGTAGTTACAGGCTTCCGCAATAAAACTAAAGCATCACTTGCTCATTTTCTTCCACAAGGAACTCCAACTCCATTAATTCCCATACTAGTTGTTATTGAAACTATCAGCCTTTTTATTCAACCAATCGCCCTAGCCGTGCGATTAACAGCTAATATTACTGCAGGACACCTACTAATTCACCTAATTGGAGGGGCTACACTTGCACTAATAAGCATTAGTACTACAACAGCCCTAGTTACATTCACCATTCTAGTGCTACTCACAATTCTTGAATTTGCAGTAGCCATGATTCAAGCATATGTATTTACTCTTCTAGTTAGCCTCTACTTGCATGACAACACATAATGACACACCAAACCCATGCTTATCACATAGTTAACCCAAGTCCCTGACCCCTAACAGGAGCTCTATCAGCTCTATTAATAACCTCCGGCTTAATTATATGATTCCATTTCAACTCAATAGTTCTATTAACACTTGGCCTAACAACAAATATACTTACAATATATCAATGATGACGAGATATTATTCGAGAAAGTACTTTCCAAGGACACCACACTCCAACCGTCCAAAAAGGTCTCCGCTACGGAATGATCCTTTTCATTATCTCTGAAGTCCTATTTTTCACCGGATTTTTCTGAGCATTTTACCACTCAAGCCTTGCCCCAACACCCGAATTAGGTGGATGCTGACCCCCAACAGGCATTCACCCACTTAACCCTCTAGAAGTCCCACTACTCAACACCTCCGTTTTACTAGCCTCAGGAGTTTCCATCACCTGAGCACACCATAGCCTTATAGAAGGGAACCGCAATCATATACTGCAAGCCTTATTTATTACTATCGCACTAGGCGTCTATTTCACACTATTACAAGCCTCAGAATACTACGAAGCACCTTTTACTATCTCAGACGGAGTTTATGGCTCAACTTTCTTTGTGGCCACAGGCTTCCACGGCCTACATGTCATTATTGGATCCACATTCTTGATTGTCTGCTTTTTTCGCCAATTAAAATTCCATTTTACTTCCAATCACCATTTCGGCTTCGAGGCTGCTGCTTGATACTGGCACTTCGTAGATGTAGTATGATTATTCCTCTACGTATCTATCTATTGATGAGGCTCATATTCTTTTAGTATTAATTAGTACAACTGACTTCCAATCAGTTAGTTTCGGTATAACCCGAAAAAGAATAATAAACCTAATACTAGCCCTCTTAACCAACTTTACACTGGCCTCACTGCTTGTTATTATTGCATTCTGACTTCCCCAACTAAACGTATATTCAGAAAAAACAAGTCCCTACGAATGTGGATTTGACCCCATGGGATCAGCCCGCCTACCCTTCTCCATAAAGTTTTTCCTAGTAGCCATTACATTTCTTCTCTTTGACCTAGAAATTGCACTCCTCTTACCACTCCCATGAGCCTCTCAAACAGATAACCTAGGCACAATACTTACTATAGCCCTCTTCTTAATTTTATTACTAGCCGCAAGCCTAGCTTACGAATGAACCCAAAAAGGACTAGAATGAACTGAATATGGTATTTAGTTTAATACAAAATAAATGATTTCGACTCATTAGATTATGATTAAATTCATAATTACCAAATGTCTTTAGTGTATATAAATATTATAACAGCATTCATAGTAGCCCTAGCAGGACTATTAATATATCGATCTCACCTTATGTCCTCTCTCTTATGCTTAGAGGGAATAATATTAGCCCTCTTTGTAATAGCCTCCCTAACGATCCTAAATTTACATTTTACCCTAGCAAGCATAATACCCATTATTTTATTAGTTTTTGCAGCCTGCGAAGCAGCACTAGGATTATCATTATTGGTTATAGTATCAAATACATATGGCACTGATTATGTTCAAAACCTTAATCTACTTCAATGCTAAAATATATTATCCCCACTATAATACTTATACCCCTGACCTGATTATCAAAAGGCAATATAATCTGAATTAACTCTACAACTCACAGTCTATTAATTAGCCTCACAAGCCTTCTCCTTATAAATCAATTCAGCGACAATAGCCTCAACTTCTCATTAGTATTCTTTTCTGACTCCCTATCAGCACCATTATTAATCCTAACTATATGACTTCTTCCCTTAATATTAATAGCTAGTCAACACCATCTATCAAAAGAAAGCATTACTCGAAAAAAACTATATATTACCATATTAATTTTACTCCAACTATTCTTAATTATAACTTTTACTGCTATGGAACTAATTTTCTTCTACATTTTATTCGAAGCAACACTAGTCCCAACACTTATTATTATCACCCGATGAGGAAACCAGACAGAACGCCTAAACGCCGGCCTCTATTTCCTATTTTATACTCTAGTAGGTTCTCTCCCACTACTAATCGCATTAGTCTATCTCCAAAACATCACCGGATCTCTAAATTTTCTAGTACTCCAATACTGAGTACAACCTCTATCCAACTCCTGATCAAACGTTTTCATATGACTAGCATGCATAATGGCCTTTATAGTAAAAATACCACTATACGGCCTCCATCTTTGACTGCCTAAAGCCCATGTAGAAGCTCCTATTGCAGGCTCCATAGTCCTTGCAGCAATCCTACTAAAATTAGGAGGATATGGAATACTACGAATTACAACATTCCTAAATCCACTCACTGAATTCATGGCATACCCCTTCATTATGCTGTCCCTATGAGGCATAATTATAACCAGCTCGATTTGCCTCCGTCAAACAGACCTTAAATCACTAATTGCTTACTCCTCCGTCAGTCATATAGCACTTGTTATTGTAGCCATCCTCATCCAAACACCTTGAAGCTACATAGGAGCCACAGCCCTAATAATCGCTCACGGCCTCACCTCATCTATACTTTTTTGCCTAGCAAATTCTAACTATGAACGAATTCACAGCCGAACAATAATTCTAGCCCGAGGCCTACAAACCTTTCTCCCACTTATAGCCACCTGATGACTTCTAGCAAGCCTAACTAACTTAGCCCTCCCTCCAACAATTAACCTAATCGGAGAGCTATTTGTAGTAATATCTTCTTTTTCATGATCCAACATCACAATTATTTTAATAGGACTAAACATAGTGATCACCGCCTTATATTCCCTCTATATATTAATCACAACACAACGAGGCAAATATACCCACCATATTAACAATATTTCACCCTCCTTCACACGAGAAAACGCCCTCATATCATTACACATACTACCCCTACTATTACTATCACTAAACCCAAAAATTATTCTAGGACCATTATACTGTAAATATAGTTTAAAAAAAACATTAGATTGTGAATCTAATAATAGAAACTTATATCTTCTTATTTACCGAAAAAGCATGCAAGAACTGCTAACTCTATGCTCCCGTATGTAATAATACGGCTTTTTCGAACTTTTAGAGGATGACAGAAATCCGTTGGTCTTAGGAACCAAAAAATTGGTGCAACTCCAAATAAAAGTAATAAACCTATTCTCTTCCTTTGCACTAGTCACCCTGCTACTATTAACTATTCCCATTATAGCTACAAGTTCTGATAATTATAAAATTTCCAATTATCCACTCTACGTAAAAACAACTATCTCATATGCTTTTATCACCAGTATAATTCCCACAATAATATTTATTCACACTGGCCAAGAAATAATTATCTCAAACTGACACTGATTAACTATTCAAACTATTAAACTATCACTCAGCTTCAAAATAGACTACTTCTCAATAATATTTGTACCAGTAGCATTATTTGTCACATGATCCATCATAGAGTTTTCAATATGATATATACACTCAGACCCCAATATTAATCAATTCTTCAAATATCTCCTCCTATTTCTTATCACCATGCTCATTCTTGTCACAGCAAATAATCTATTTCAGTTATTTATTGGATGAGAAGGTGTAGGAATTATATCATTCTTACTCATTGGGTGATGATATGGACGATCAGATGCAAATACAGCAGCCCTACAAGCAATCCTATATAATCGTATCGGTGACATCGGTTTTATTCTAGCAATAGCATGATTCCTCACAAATCTTAACGCCTGAGACTTCCAACAAATCTTCATGCTAAATCCAAATGACTCTAACATACCCCTAATGGGTCTAGCACTAGCCGCAACTGGAAAATCCGCCCAATTTGGCCTACACCCATGACTACCCTCTGCTATAGAAGGCCCTACCCCCGTCTCAGCACTACTCCACTCAAGCACAATAGTAGTAGCAGGTATTTTCTTACTTATCCGCTTCCATCCACTGACAGAAAGCAATAAATTTGCACAATCCATTCTACTATGCCTAGGAGCTATTACTACCCTATTTACAGCAATATGCGCTCTAACTCAGAATGACATCAAAAAAATTATCGCTTTTTCCACATCCAGCCAACTAGGCCTTATAATAGTGACAATTGGTATTAACCAACCCTACCTAGCATTTCTTCACATCTGCACCCATGCCTTTTTTAAAGCCATACTATTCATATGCTCCGGCTCTATTATCCATAACCTAAATGACGAACAAGACATTCGAAAAATAGGAGGCCTATTTAAAGCCATACCATTTACCACAACAGCCCTGATTATCGGCAGTCTTGCACTAACAGGAATACCTTTCCTCACCGGATTTTACTCCAAAGACCTAATTATTGAAGCCGCCAATACGTCGTACACCAACGCCTGAGCCCTCTTAATGACACTAATTGCCACCTCCTTCACAGCCATCTACAGCACCCGCATCATTTTCTTTGCACTTCTAGGACAACCTCGATTCCCAACCCTGATTTCCATTAATGAAAATAACCCCTTTCTAATAAACTCCATTAAACGCTTAATAATTGGAAGCCTTTTCGCAGGATTCATTATTTCCAACAACATTCCTCCAATAACAATTCCCCAACTAACAATACCCTACTATTTAAAAACAACAGCCCTAACAGTAACAATCCTAGGTTTTATTTTAGCACTAGAAATCAGCAATATAACCCAAAACTTAAAATTCAATTACCCAACAAATATTTTCAAATTCTCTAATATACTAGGATATTTTCCTACAATCATACACCGCCTAACTCCTTATATAAATTTAACAATAAGCCAAAAATCAGCGTCCTCTCTCCTAGACTTAATTTGACTTGAAAATATTTTACCAAAAACAACCTCACTTATTCAAATGAAAATATCAATCATGGTTACAAACCAAAAAGGCTTAATCAAACTATATTTCCTCTCTTTCCTAGTCACAATTATTATTAGCATAGTCCTATTTAATTTCCACGAGTAATTTCCATAATAACCACTACGCCAATTAATAAAGACCACCCAGTCACAATAACCAATCAAGTACCATAACTGTAAAGAGCCGCAATCCCCATAGCCTCCTCACTAAAAAATCCAGAGTCACCCGTATCATAAATAACTCAATCCCCTAGCCCATTAAATTGGAACACAATCTCCACCTCCTCATCTTTTAACACATAATAAACTATCATAACTTCCATCAATAGACCAGTGACAAACGCCCCTAATACAGTCTTATTAGACACCCAAATCTCAGGATACTGCTCTGTAGCTATCGCCGCTGTATAACCAAAAACTACTATCATCCCCCCTAAATAAATTAAAAACACCATTAAACCTAAAAAGGACCCACCAAAATTTAATACAATACCACAACCAACCCCACCACTCACAATTAAACCTAAACCCCCATAAATAGGCGAGGGCTTCGAAGAAAATCCTACGAAACCAAGCACAAAAATAATACTTAAAATAAATACAATGTATGTTATCATTATTCTCACATGGAATCTAACCATGACTAATGATATGAAAAACCATCGTTGTCATTCAACTATAAGAACACTAATGATCAACATCCGAAAAACCCACCCATTAATAAAAATTGTAAACAACGCATTCATTGACCTCCCAGCACCATCAAATATTTCATCCTGATGGAACTTCGGCTCTCTGCTAGGAGTCTGCTTAATTCTACAAATCCTCACAGGCCTATTCTTGGCAATACACTATACATCCGACACAATAACAGCATTCTCCTCTGTTACCCATATTTGCCGAGACGTCAATTACGGCTGAATTATTCGATATATGCACGCAAATGGAGCATCAATATTTTTTATTTGCCTATTTATACATGTAGGACGAGGCCTGTACTACGGATCATACACCTTTCTAGAAACATGAAACATTGGAGTAATTCTCCTATTCACGGTTATAGCCACAGCATTCGTAGGATATGTCCTACCATGAGGACAAATATCATTCTGAGGGGCAACAGTTATTACCAACCTCCTCTCAGCAATCCCTTACATCGGCACAAATCTAGTCGAATGAATCTGAGGGGGCTTTTCAGTAGACAAAGCAACCTTAACCCGATTCTTCGCTTTCCACTTTATTCTCCCATTTATTATTGCAGCACTCACTATAGTACACCTACTTTTCCTCCACGAAACAGGATCCAATAACCCAACAGGAATCCCATCAGATGCAGATAAAATCCCCTTCCATCCCTACTATACCATTAAAGATATTCTAGGTATTATACTTCTAATCCTCTTCTTAATATTACTAGTACTATTCGCACCAGATCTACTTGGAGACCCAGACAACTATACCCCAGCAAACCCACTCAATACACCTCCCCATATTAAACCCGAATGATATTTCTTATTTGCATATGCAATCCTACGATCTATCCCTAATAAACTAGGAGGAGTCTTAGCCCTAGCTTCATCTATCCTGATCCTAATTTTTATACCCATCCTCCACACATCCAAACAACGCAGCATAATATTCCGACCATTCAGCCAATGCTTATTCTGAGTCTTAGTGGCAGACCTACTAACACTTACATGAATCGGAGGACAACCAGTTGAATACCCCTTTATTATTATCGGACAACTAGCATCCATCTTATACTTTTTTATTATTCTAGTCCTTATACCAATTACCAGCACAATCGAAAACAACCTCCTAAAATGAAGATAAGTCTTTGTAGTATACTAAATACACTGGTCTTGTAAACCAGAAAAGGAGAATAATTAACCTCCCTAAGACTCAAGGAAGAAGCCATAGCCCCACTATCAACACCCAAAGCTGAAGTTCTATTTAAACTATTCCCTGATGCCTTTATTAATATAGTTCCATAAAAATCAAGAACTTTATTAGTATTAAATTTCCAAAAAAATTAATAATTCAATACAGCTTTCTACTCAACACCCAAATTTACATTTTATATAGCATTTCCCACACGACATAACATATAATGCATTTCATGCGCTTATAGTACATAAAATTAATGTATTAGGACATATTATGTATAATAGTACATTACATTATATTCCCCATGCTTATAAGCATGTACATTCTATTATTTATAGTACATGGTACATAATATTGTTCATCGTACATAGCACATTAAGTCAAATCAATCCTTGTCAACATGCGTATCCCGTCCCCTAGATCACGAGCTTAATTACCATGCCGCGTGAAACCAACAACCCGCTAGGCAGGGATCCCTCTTCTCGCTCCGGGCCCATGCACTGTGGGGGTAGCTATTTAATGAACTTTATCAGACATCTGGTTCTTTCTTCAGGGCCATCTCATCTAAAATCGCCCACTCTTTCCCCTTAAATAAGACATCTCGATGGACTAATGACTAATCAGCCCATGCTCACACATAACTGTGGTGTCATACATTTGGTATTTTTAATTTTTGGGGGGATGCTTGGACTCAGCATTGGCCGTCTGAGGCCCCGACCCGGAGCATAAATTGTAGCTGGACTTAACTGCATCTTGAGCATCCCCATAATGGTAGGCGTGGGGCATGGCAGTCAATGGTCACAGGACATAATTATTATTTCATGAATTAACCCTATAGTATTTATTTTTCCCCCCCCCATTATTTTCCCCCCCCTTTTTTATTTTTCCCCCTTATATAGCTACCACTATTTTTAACACACTTTCCCCTAGATATTATTTCAAATTTATCACATTTCCAATACTCAAATAGCACTCCAGAAGAAGGTAAGTATATAAGCGCCAATTTTTTCCTATTCCATACA